AGAAATGAATTTTCTAGCATTTGACTCCGTACTACTGAAAGATTTATTCGCATACTTGAAAGATAGCCCAAAAAGCCAAAGGCATGCTTGGATAATTGGTTTATCGAAATACTTCCTGCTTGAGACCATACATAAAAATGGCATTGCCATAAATGGACAAGATAAAATTTCCATTTATTCATCAAAAGAGGCATATCCTTTGATGCTAGAATTGATTTTCCTTGATATCTAACATAATGTATCACGAGATCCTGAAAGAACCATAGGTTAGTCGGAAAATCATCAGCAAATACTTCTTTTACGGGATGTTTCATTTTTCCATAGAAATATATTCGCTCAAAAAAGCCTTCAGAGGATGTTAATCGTAAATGAGAAGATTGGTTACGGAGAAAAAGTAAGATGGATTCATATTCACAAACATAAGAATTATACAGGAACAAAAAGAATCTTGGATTACTTTTTGAAAAAAACGAAATAGATTTTTTTGGAATACGAATACGAAATCTATTCCAACTATAATACTCATGAAGAAAAAGCCGTAATAAATGCAAAGAAGAGACATCTTTTACCCAGTAACGAAGGGTTTGAACTAAGATTTCCAGATGAATGGGGTAGGGTATTAGTACATCTGATACATAATTTAAATGGGGGAATTTGTCCTCGAAAAAAGGAAATGTTGAATGAATTGATTGTAAATTATAATATTTTACTAATTCTGTCCCTTTTAAAGAAGATACTAATCGTAGGGAAAATGGAATTTCCACAACGACTGCAAATCCCTCTGATATCATTTGAGAAAAAAAAAATTTGTTGTACCCAAAAACTGGATTTTGGTTTGAATCATTAGCGGAAATAATCAAATGATTCTGTTGATACATTCGAGAAATTAAACGTTTTACAATTAGTAAACTAGATTTATTGTCATAACCTACATTTTCCAACAAATTTGATTTATTTCTATTTAAACCATGATCATGAACAAATGTATAAATATACTCCCGAAAGATAAGTGGGTATAGGAGGTCATGTTGCCAAGATCTATCTAGTTCTAAATATCCTTGAAATTCTGTCATTTAAAATTCAATTTGAACTGAAAATAGAGTAGGGGATTTATTGGGTTATCAAATGATACATAGTACGATACAGTCCAAACAAGGTATTATAATAAGAAAAATATATACCTCGGAAAAAAAGGTAAGACTCATCAAGGGACTCTCTATCCTCTCTTTTTTCACCTAATCGATTTAGGTTCATTTTAGGATAACAAGATGGTTAGAAATCCTTTATTTTTACAATCCAATCGCTCTTTTGATTTTGAAAAAAAAAAATCTCTTTATCAATATACTGCCTTCTTCTACACATTTATCTCCACCACATAATGGTAATGGAGTGGAGATAGCTAATAGTTAGGACTCATAAAAAATAGATAATCCACTCATGGGAAAGGCCTTTCCCGCATCAATCACTAATATATTTTTAACGTCTAATTAGATCGGGTAATCGTTCAAAAATTTAAGAACAGGAGCTCGTTACTTTTTGTTTCCTTATAATTGGAACCTCTAGTAGGGTTCTATCCATTTATTTACTCGACTCCATTTTCACTTTAGTTTTCATTTCTTTTTTTTTTATTTGTTCTCTGGCAAGAATTCAAACAAATTAAAGAAAGTTTGTGGACTATTATGGTAAGAATGAAAGATTCTCAGAATTCTCTATTGATACGACATGCTGCTTTTTCCATTCATTCCTTTCAGGATCAGTCGGGGTCTTACAAACTCTATTGATAGTATAGATGAATCCGTTGCTTCATACAAATGTGTAAAAAATGCTAGCCGCACTTAAAAGCCGAGTACTCTACCATTGAGTTAGCAACCCGAACTAAAATAATTCGAATGTATAGATACAATCGGAATCCTAACAAAAATAGAAAATTTTATAATCAATTATGCACATAATAAAAATGAACAGATCTAATGAAAATAAAGATATTTGTAGACCTACTCTTGTCTCTTATGTTATTCATTATTCTATTTTAATCATTTTAATCAAAACCAAAAAAACTTCTTGTATTACATATTACAGCAAATTCAATCAACCTTTTATTTTTTGTTTTTTGAATGAAATAAAATCTATGGGACGGAGATAAATAGATTCATTTATCCATTCTCCATGATCGGATTATATTTATTTGATAGACTGTTGTCAATATGAATGATGAATTTAAATGTTGAGAAAAAAATTCAATGGATAAATGGAAACAAAAAAAAGATTTCTCTTGGATTGGCACTAGATAGATAATCGACATAGAGACAAAAGAAAAGGGTGTAGACGAACGAATAAATGAAAGAAGAAGTCGAAAAACCTAGGTTTATTTACTCACTTAATATCAATCAATAGAAAAAAATACGTAAAAGATATAAGTCAAAGTAAAAAAAGTGAATGCTTTACTTTTTATTTGTTCATAGAATTTCTATGAAAAACAACCATTGATATCACAATAATATCAAAAATGGAAGACAAAATTGTTTATTCTCTTGATATTTTTTCTATCTATTCCATCAATAAAACCAAAAAAATAGATTTTTATTTTTATAAATTTATAAAAGACGACATTTTTATTTATTTTTTTTCTATATTTTTCTATATCTCTTTACTATAAAAATTATAGTAAACATCCTAAATTAAATAGGATATAAATTGAACAAGAGAAAAAAAAATAAATAAATTAAAATAGCAGAGAAAAGATTATAATCCGAACTTTATATTTATTTGATTAATTGAATTTTGGTTGGTGATTAAGGCGAAGTTCCATAAAAACCCCTGCCTTTTTTGAAATATCATGAACAGTTCCTGTAGGCTGAGCGCCTTTTTCAAGGAAAGATAGAATAACAGGAACATTTAAATAAGTTTGATTCTTTATCGGATCATAAAACCCCACTTTCCGAAGAGCTCTTCCTTCTCTTCGTGATCGAACATCAATTGCAACGATTCGATAAATGGGTCATTGGGATAGATGTAGATAAAAAATACCCCCCCCCCCGAGAAACGTATACGAAGTTTTCTCCTCGTACGGCTCAAGAAAATTCAAGTTATGTTTATGTAGAGAATTCTAATGTCAAATATATTCATAAAAAAATTAAATCAATTAGACCAAGAACTGTCTTTCTTTATAGTTAAATACTTGGTTATTATTCTTTCCCCAACAAAAAAATTATTCGTATTTGTAATTTGAACTCTCATAACTCAAGTTGTATAACTCGCAAAGGAAATCCTTTAAACAGTTTATTTATTGAGCGGTCTCTAATCCTCCTTTTGTCTGTCTCCGTTCAAATCTATTTTAATTCTTCATTTAAATCGAGTTCTAGTTGTTGAGACAATTAAAACGGTATTTCCTTGTTCTGGGATCCTTTATCTTTGCCTTGAATCGTTGGGTTTAGACATTACTTCGGTGATCTTGAATCATTTCAAAATAGCAGCAACATACCATTTTGAGGGATTTCTTTCTATCAAAGAATCATACGAATGGTTGATTCCTGTGTAATACACTTTTGATTTTATTGAAAGAGTTTTACCTATTCACCAAAAAATTTACTTTTGAATTTGAAACTTGCTTAAATTGGACTCTTTCGATTTCTCCATCGAAAATTTACTTACAAAGTTGTCCCAATTTATTAATTGATACTAACCTTAGATTCTTGCCTCCGAGAAACGAATCAATACGTTCTGCTCGAGCTCCATCATGGATGATATGGTTTACATCACAACCCCCGGTTCTAGTGGAACAGAACAAATGATGTCGAGTCAAGAGCACTTTAATTCCTATATATAGGAAATGAAATGGTGGATGTAAGAATCCACAGCGGATCGTGTCCTTCAAGTCGCACGTTGCTTTCTACCACATCGTTTTAAACGAAGTTTTACCATAACATTCTTTTAGTTTGAAAGCTGTATGTAATTAATTCCATTTATAGAATTATGAATAATCATTGGTTCGGTTAGTACTTAAGTAATCTATGTAATCTATACTTTATTTTTCTTTCTATATGAAATATAGTTTATAAAGAAGTTTCAGCAAGAATTCAATTTCACTCCAAATACATCCAAATACATATATTTAAAACGATTTTATTTCAAATTTCATTTAAATAGTTAAAAAAGAGTTGAAAAAATAAACTCAAATCAAAAATTATTTTGAAATTAAAAAGAAGAAAATAACACGAAGAAAGTAAGTTATTTTTGGCATCGTCAAGTAACTTTAATATAGATAAAAAAAATCCAATTTCTTTTTAGGTTTTTTTTATACTAATTGAAAAAAGCAGAATCGAAATAATATGGGATCCTGAATGTATCAGATAGACTAAACAATTGTTACTGAACGAAATTCTATTATACCTATAATATTTACTATTTTAAAATATTTAGAGATCCAAAATGAATTGAATTGTATTCCATTTGCATTTGCGTGTTATTTGAACTCAATTTTCATTTTCAGAGAGGACTAATTAAGACTAAGAATTCCATTTTTTCAATATTAGACTCTGAAAATAATCTACTCTTAAACAGAAGGTTGTTCAAAAAGTAACCTTTATTCTGATAAAAAAAAAATAGTATATAATACTAAATATAAGATATAATATGAGTGAAGTATGGTTTAAGTATGTAATAATATCATCACATAATGGGTTGGGTGTGCAGACGAATATGCTCTGGGACGGAAGGATTCGAACCTCCGAATAGCGGGACCAAAACCCGTTGCCTTACCACTTGGCCACGCCCCATTTCTATTTGACACTAATAAAGACTAATAGTAATTTTGATTGTTCGTCAACTCCCAAATAGAAAAAATTATTGATAGAATTTTTCTATTATGTAGATATTGAATTAAACGGATGAATTTATTGATCATTACATCTAATTCAATTAAGATATTGTATGAAAGTATGATTTATTCTATTCACTTTTAATTTGAGAATTGAAGGGGTTTTGATTGGGCGAGAAAAAATCAAAGAAGGTCTTTTGGTATATCTAATTTCATTTATTTTTATAAAATTTCTTTTTATTCAGCTTGCCTTATATCAATAACTCGCCTTATTAATAACTCAATCAAAATAAATACAATTACCCTCAAGAATAAAATGTTTGTTATGCTTAACATATTTAGTTTGATCTGTATCTGTCTTAATTCTGCCCTTTCTTCAAGTAGTTTTTTCATCGCCAAATTGCCCGAGGCTTACGCTTTTTTAAATCCAATCGTGGATTTTATGCCAGTAATCCCTCTTCTATTTTTTCTATTAGCTTTTGTTTGGCAAGCCGCTGTAAGTTTTCGCTAAGATTTTGAATACTGTGCTAGACAAATTCATCGTTTATTTGAAAACAAAAAAATTATATCAATAGATATGATAAGATCAGACTGGTATAGCTGTAATAAATCAGGAACACCACATTTCACTTCCTTATTCTGGTCTTTTTCCATTGCAAGACCTCTTGAAGTCTTCCACAATGTCTAATTGTGGGTATGAAAGAAAATTTTTGGTAATGAACAAAAACTCCACTTTGTATTAAAAAGTATTTTAAATAACTTTTTTGAAAATTCTTTTCTATTTCTAGTCTCAAAAAGTACTTTAGTTTCTTTCTTGGTATCAAAATAAAAATAGAAAAAAGTAGGGTATGCGATATAAAATACAAATAGAGAATCTATTCTCTTTTTTCCTAAAAAAAAGAATCTTGGAGATTGTTTAATGCTTACTCTAAAACTATTTGTTTACACGGTAGTAATATTCTTTGTCTCTCTATTCATCTTTGGATTCCTATCTAATGATCCGGGGCGTAATCCTGGACGTGAAGAATAAAAAATAAAGAAGATTTTTTGTTTTTTTTGCTTGATTTTAAAAAGTTCTTAGTAGGGTTTTAGCTATTTCCCACTTTTAACTATAAGAAAATAACTAAAAAAAAGGGAACTCGCGAAAAATTCGAAAGGAAATACAAGGTTATTGACGAAAACGGAAAGAGAGGGATTCGAACCCTCGGTACGAAAAATTCATACAACGGATTAGCAATCCGACGCTTTAGTCCACTCAGCCATCTCTCCCCCAATTGAAAAAAAAAACATATATATAATAAGAAGGGTTTTTTCAAGCCTTATTTTGGCTTATGGAACCTTATGGAACATAGTAATTATTCTTATTATATATATATTTTTTTTTTTCAATATAGAAATATAACTATAAACTATATAAAAAAAACAATATAAAAATAAGAATTAAGAAATAAAATACAAAAAAATACTATATCTCTTTGATTTTTTCCAAAGAAACCTTATTCTTTCCGCGGCTTGGCCTGGTCAATACCTAGCTGGGCCGGGCCTCTTTTATTCCAAAAAATCAAATTTAAATTATTTAATTTATTACATTTGAAAACACAAATGCTTATTACTTATTATTAATATTAAATAATATTAAAACAATCATAAGATCATAAGAAAGACTGTTTTGATTCCTTTGATATATAATCACAATGTCATTTCTTATTATTTTTTTTTTTTAAACACTAAAATTGCTTTGATTTACTTTATAATACACCAACACGTTTTTTATTATATTGTTTTGATTAGATTTCTTTTTTTTTTTAATTAAAGGGACTGTAAATAAATAAAAAATTAAGAAAAAAAAAAAAGAACCATAAATTCTTGAACAATGCATTTTTATGTTACGGCTTAAATAGTTTTGTCAAGTCATATCCATATCCGTCAAAAACCGCTAGCAAAAGACTTGGTTTTTAGTTAGTTAAATGAGTCTGCGTTTCCTAATCTCAATCTCATTAAGTCCTCTTGGTACCGCTCTAATTTTCATGATTCTTTTTTGATCCTATTTTTTAATTACACCTGAGTTGCTTGTTCGACAAAAAGTCCCTTTATATATAATAATGGGATTGTAGCGGGTATAGTTTAGTGGTAAAAGTGTGATTCGTTCTATTAAACCCTTATATAGTTAAGGGGTCCCTCGGTTTGATGAATATTCCATTCCGATCAAAAACTTTATCTCGTAAAAAGGATTTAACCCTTTTCCTCTCAATGAAAAATTCGAGGAAAAATATACATTCTCGTGATTTGTATCCAAGAGTCAATTACAAATTGAAAAATTGGATTGTGGAATTACGAAACATAATTTTAAAAAATTGGATCAATACTTCCAATTGAATGAGTATGAGTAAGGAATCCATGGATAAAGAGAGAAAGTTTATTTCTAACCGTAACTAAATCTTCCATTTTTTTTTGTTATAGGGAAAATTGAAGCAAAATAGCTATTAAACAATGACTTTGGTTTACTAGAGACATCGACAAATTTTTTAGCTCGGTAGAAACAAAATGCTTTTCCTAAGGATTCTTTAAAATAGAAATAGAGAACGAAGTAACTAGAAAAAGTGTTAGAATCCTCTTCTTTTCTATAAGGATCATCTAGAAAGCAGGTCGTTTTGAATGCATTCATACAGAAAAGCTGACGTAGA